GATGGTATAGATGAAAAATTAATTTCCTTTTCTATCTATACCACTACCACTCTTATTTTATTAGTGCTGTGGAAAATTTATTATGATAATGATTAATAAATGATTGATAAAAAAAATCAATAAAAAAATTCTCAATTGAACTTATTCTTTCATTTTGTATTTTTTTTTATGCTCCTATCTTTCAAAAAATTGAACTTAGGAAAGTGCTTTTGCTTTACAAGCATATGTATAAAAAAGTTTATTTAGCTCCTTCATGCCTACTATAACTAGTTTTTTCGGTTTTCTACTAGCTGCTTTAACTATAACCTCAGTTCTATTTATTGGTCTGAGCAAGATACGACTTATTTGAAATTAATTGAATGAACAGTTTATAAAAAGAAAAACAAAACAAAAATTTTCTGTAGTATTCCACCTAGTCTCTAGTTCTTTACCGTGTACGTTTCCAATTCTTGGTTATTGAGATTTCTGGTCAATATGGCTTAATATTTAAGGATAGATATTACCTCTCTTTTTCTCTTTTTCAAAAAAAAAAATTTAAATGATTGAAGTTTTGCTCTTTGGAATTGTCTTGGGGCTAATTCCTATTACTTTGGCGGGATTATTTGTAACTGCATATTTACAATATAGACGTGGTGATCAGTTGGACCTTTGATTAATTTTGATTAATATTAATTAACACCGTGTTTTTTTTGACCTTCTTCGGATTAAAGAAAGGAGGAGGTCAAATTCAGAGTGCTCTTCTATTTTTCCGTATAAATTTTGAACTAACAAACCAAAAAGAGAATCACGCTCTGTAGGATTTGAACCTACGACATTGGGTTTTGGAGACCCACGTTCTACCGAACTGAACTAAGAGCGCTTTCTTGTCTCAATCACAAAAAAGGAGACTGTAAGTAAAAAAGAGTCTTTTTTTTTTTTACCTCTACTCGATTTTGAATGCTTATACTATATATAGAGAATATGATATATATTAAAAATTGAGAGTATGTCCCATTTTCAATTTTAATTAATCTCAATTGATCCTTTGTTATTGCTCAGAGACGAAGTAATCGATAGGGATGACAGGATTTGAACCCGTGACATTTTGTACCCAAAACAAACGCGCTACCAAGCTGCGCTACATCCCTTTGTAATTCATTTATAATGTTATTGTAAAGAATACCTGTTTTGTTTTCCACATACTTTATTTCATTTTGATATCCATTATCATTTTTTCTTTTTGATCTCATATCATATATTATATAATAAGAAACTTACGCAAATTTCGTTAATGCTCGAGAAAAAAAAAGGCGGCGCTTTCTTTTTTAAGTTTAAGAAAAAGAAAATCTTATCTATGAAATTGTTGTACATTTTATTTTAATTTGAATTAGAGATTCCGTGTACAAAACAAATGCAAATTGCCTTGAATTACATAGAATCCGATTCTGTATTTATTAGAATTATGTATTAGAATAAAATAAAGAGTAGTTATTACAATAAAGAAACAATAAAGAAGGAGGATTCAAAATGCGAAATCTAAAAACATATCTATCCGTGGCACCGTTAATAAGTACTCTATGGTTTGCGTCTTTAGCAGGCCTATTGATAGAGATCAATCGTTTTTTCCCCGATGGATTGACATTGCCTTTTTTTTCATTCTAGTTATCAACGCGTGGGGGAGAGGGTAAAGAAGATTAGAGATACAATTAAATATCTGTGATTACTACCCCCCTCCTCTTTTTTTTTTATTTAATTTGAATAAGTTAGAAAAGAAAAAAAAGTGGATTCAATTTCAGTAAAACTCGGAACTCGGGGTCCGCGCTTCCAGTGAAAGTAACTTCAATTAAATTAAAATTAAGAGAAGGTAGTTAGAAATGTAGTTAGTGTAACAGTATTCTACAAGACGCTTAAATGAATTACTGTGATTCTCATCGAAACTTCTAATTGAGATAGAGTTTAAAATCTTTGTATTACTTATTATTAATATAATTAGAACTATATTAGTTGCAATGAAATTTTTGATAATTTGGATTTCGAGTTAGCAACTTCACTTCTTTTTCCTTCCTTTCTTCGTTCCTTCAGATCGGAAAATAGAAGAGTTCAATGAATAAAAAATCCAAAAATCCCAAGGAGGTTTATGGCCAAGGGGAAAGATGTTCGAGTAAGGATTATTTTAGAATGTACCGGTTGTGTTCGAAAGAGTGTTAATAAGAAATCAACAGGCATTTCGAGATATATTACGCAAAAGAATCGACACAATACGCCCAGTCGATTGGAATTGAGAAAATTCTGTCCCTATTGTTACAAACATACAATTCACGGGGAGATAAAGAAATAGATGGAATCTATCGTTTGCGTGTCACCTTTTCAAGGAAGATGACAATAATATAAAGAAGATATTAAGTATAGAATAATATAGTATAGAAAGAATCCTATAAAATCTTATCGAATATATATTCGAAATTCGAATTATATCTATTTCTATATATAGATAATATATATAGATAAATAGAAATAACTAGATTTTAAATAAATATTTTAAATAAATAGAGAAATATATTCTATTGAATAAGAATATATTCTATTAATTAAAATATTCTATTAAATATAATATTATTATATTAATAGAAATATATAATTAAAATAATAATAAAAAAAAAAAAAAACAAATCCTATTTCTGAATTCGAAATCATTTTTGATCCAATTGAACGAAATAGGATTTTTGAAATAAGGAATAAACAAACCATGGATAAATCCAAACGACTTTTCCCTAAGTCCAAGCGATCTTTTCGTAAGCGTTTGCCCCCGATCCAATCGGGAGATCGAATTGATTATAGAAACATGAGTTTAATTAGTCGATTTATTAGTGAACAAGGAAAAATATTATCTAGACGGGTGAATAGGTTGAGTTTAAAACAACAACGATTAATTACTATTGCTATAAAACAAGCTCGTATTTTATCTTTGTTACCTTTTCTTAATAATGAAAAAAAATTTGAAAAAAAGCGAGTTGGTCACTCTAACTACTGATCTTAGAACCAGCAAGCAAAATAGGCTTACTCAAATTGAAATGGGATCACAATTCCAATTCGAATTGAACCATAGATTGATGTTTTGTTCAAAAAAAAAAATGAAAATCAAAATTTGATTTTCGTGTCGTAAGAAAAAAAACGAATTGGGGGAGAAGAAACTTTTTTTTATTGAATGTTTTGTTTAGTTTGACTACTTTACTTGATCATATTATCATCATATTTTATCGTACGAGTTTCTATTCTACCTTCATTTCTATTCTATCTTCCCGGAATTTCTTGAAAAGAAATTCCATGTAAAAAATTCTATGGATTCCTTACAATTTCCTTATTTTCTAATGTCATTGGAAATCGTATAAAGACAATTCCTATTTAATATAGCTATTTGTGCAAGTATTTTACGATTAAGAAGCAATTGTCTCTTGTACAGATTATTAATTAATCTGCTATAACTATAGGATACCTTGTTTTCGCGAATTATTGCATTTATCCGAGTGACCCACAAACGACGAAAAGTTCTTTTCTGTCTATCTCTATCCCGATGGGCCGAAACCAAAGCTCTTATTTTTTGTTGAGTAATACTTCGAGTAAGTCTTGAATGAGCCCCCCGAAAGCTTGATACGAATAAACGAATTTTTGTTCTACGTCTCCGGGCTATATATCCTCGTCTAATTCTGGTCATTGAGTACACGAAACTTTGATGAATAACTAATTTGTTTCTTTTCTTTCAGTTATTCTTTTTCCCCTTTTCTATAATAACAAAACGGATTTTTCCAATGTATAAAATAATAATTCCAACGGCTTTTGCTACTATAACCTTCCCAACCACGATTTTTTTTTTTGGAGACATTTCGTCTCGAAATAAGAATAAGAAACTGTATTGATATTAGGTCTCAAACACAAACAAAAATATAATAAATAAGCAGTAAATAGAAATAGATAAATAGTGGGTTCCATAGTTTCTATGGTTACTTCTTAAACGGTGAGGTCTTCTCTATACACCGGAGCCCCTCCTGCATTTAATCATTGAATCAATGCTATTGTTAACGTGTACAGTTCACATTCTTTTGCTCTACCTATGAATTCTCCAGTAATAGGTCTTTCACAAGGAAATCTATCTATTATAGTAACGGTATTTAATTATGAGGATTAGCTAATTCGTTGACCCTCTTAGTCCGTTCTTGCAAGAGTAGGGGCATAAATTTTCAGCCTGTTAACTTTTAATAAGATTTTCCCTGCTTAATGGATAATCATTTGTTACCAATGGTAAATTCTTTCTTGTTTTAAATTGAAAATTGAGGTGATTGAATTTGCACCAATGAAACCATAAATTTGATACACAATAGACGAATGTGATAGATCTTTTTTTTTTTAGATAATGAAAGGCATTCTTCTATTCTATCCTATTAATCCGTACTGACACAGATAGTGGAAAAATTTTTTCTTTCTTTTGTCTCTTTTGTCCAAGCTCATGATCTAAACAAGTCGCACATACACCCTAGTACATGTTCCTCGGCGCTGAGGACATCCCCCAAGAGCGGGGGATTTGGTAACGTTTCTAATTGGCTGTCGTGTGTTTCTAATAAGTTGTTTAATAGTTGGCATTTTGAATCGTATGCATAATGGGCTGGTTTAGATCGATCGTAACCGTATGATTCTGAATTTTTTCTATATTAAATAATAGAATATTAAATTAATAGAATATTAAATCGAAATTTCGGTAAAAAAAAAAAAAATATCAAATCGCGATTTGCATGAAATTTCTTCTATTTCTTATGCAACTGCTATAAGATCAACAATTCCATGAGCTTGGGCTTCTGTTGCTGACATAAAAACATCTCTTTCCATGTCTTCGGATACAACCCATAAGGGTTTTCCCGTTCTTTGTGCATAAATCCTTGTGATGATTTCACGCAGTTTCAGTAGTTCTTCTGCTTCCAGGACAAATTCTGCTATTTGTGCCTGATAAAAACCAGCAATAGGTTGATGAATCATTACCCTGATCATATAAGAAAAAAAGGTTTAGTCTAGCTCCCATAATATAAATATTATAATAAATAATAGAAATATAATAAATAAGAAGGGTCCGGGAAGAGATAAAAAAGAATAAGAAAAGACGATAGAATTGAACAACCGTACAGGCATTGTTATTGTTTGTACATTGCATACGGCTTCACACTAGAATTCACTTTTATTTTACCTTTCATCTAAAAAAATCTAGGCTTAAATCAGTAAATGCTCCAATAACCACCCTTTCCTTGGGAAGAGGTAAAAAGCAAAAATACTATGGTGGTCCCGTTGCTTTATTTTATCAGTGATTTAGCAATCCCAAAGTTTCTTTTTTTTTTTTTTTAGTTGAAAAAAAAATAATATTATTATATTTATAATAGAACCTTTTTTTTGTACTCTTTCATAACATAAATAGTGTTAAGAGCCCTCCGGTGCGAAAACAAAAATGTTTGTGACGCTGAAAGAGGTTCCTGATAGAATAAAATCAGAAAGGCCCTTAATATCCCATACGACTCTTTCGATACATAATCTACTGTTTAAAAAAAATTTCTTATATCTATATCGAATTCGAAATGCCATGCTATTATTACTTAATATTTATATTTCATATGGCGAAGGCATAGTTTTTTTTCTTTCAAATAAAAACCCATTGGCGCCAAGCATGAGGGAATGCTAAACGTTTGGTAATTTTTCCTCCGACCAGAATAAAAGATCCCATTGAAGCAGCTAATCCCATGCATATTGTTTGTACATCTGGTCGCACAAATTGCATAGTATCATAAATAGCTACTCCGGGTATTACCCATCCGCCAGGAGAGTTTATAAACAAATACAAATCTTTGGTCTCGCTCTCTATACTCAGATATACCATAAGACCAATAAGTTGATTCGAGATCTCACTATCAACACCTTGACCTAAAAAAAGTAACCTTTCTCGATAAAGTCGGTTGATTAGGATAAAATTCTATCCTCTAGAAACCGTACATGCACCTTTTTATGCATACGGTTCACCAAAAATAACGAAAATAAAAAAAAGAATCAATGTTTAGATTCTAGCCCTGCTTTTTTTTGATAGTGAGTACTTTGTTAACCTTTATTTTGAATATTTTTTTTGAATGCGGGGGCTTTTCTTCTATTTTTTAAGAAAGATGAGTTTTGACGCGTTTACTTACAAAAAAATTAATTAAACTTATCAAATTAACTTCTTATTGATGTATTCGTTCATCGTGATTGAATTCAAATCACGATGGCATTCTCTTGTTCCTGAGTGGGCTTCTTCAATTCTTTTAGGTTTGTGCGCTACTCCGAGTAAAGATCTGCCCGATTTTTATTTGCACATATAGGGCAAATGCTCTAATACCGCGTCTTTTTGTTACAACTACAACTTCGTTTTTTTTAATTCATTTAATGTTTCTGTCAAATATTTGACGTATTCATTATATTATTTTATTCGATTGAATATGATTTTCAGTTCGAATCCAAATTTATAAAAAATTTATAATAAATTTCTAATATAGAATATGATACAAATAGTAATGATAATAGATATATTACCAATTGGATTTGCTAAACGGAGTCTGGATATTTCATTTTGTTGGTCTAAACAAGGCAACCATAAAGTATTCTAATTGATAATATTAATTTGAGTACCTCAAAAGCATAGATTTAATTGAACTTGATTGCACTTCACGCTTCAAATTTTTGATGATTTAATCAATCTTTCTTGGGCGAAACAGAGGGATATCTCAATCGGGTGAGAGAACGGGGGAATTCCGTATGAACCAATATATCTGACAAGTCGCACTATAAGTCAATCCAAAGTGAATCGTCTTCTCCAGGATGTCGAAAAGGGACTTTTGGGACACCAATAGGCATTAAATGAAAGAAAAAAGATTAAGTACTCTATTTCACTTTGAGATGAAAACGTAACAATGAATTTTTTGTTTTAAGAATATTGACCTTTATAATTTACTAATATTTTCGTAATATTTTGTAATATTTTATACGTGGATTTCTATTAGAATTTCTATTTAGAATTTAGAAAAATTTTATAAAAATAGAAAAAAGAAATATATAAAATATTAAGGAAGACAAATCGAATAGAGTCAAATTATTACGAATAAGTCCTTTGAATGATGAACAAATTTCTATGTGTTCGTTCATAGAAAATGGAGTCAGCTACCCGTTGCGTATTGGTACTTATCGGGTATAAAATAGATTTGCTTCTCTTTTTTTTGTTCCTACAAACAGAATTGTTATATTATTACTAAAAAACTAAAAAAAAATAATAGAAAAAAAAATCGTAATTCTTTCTCCACTTAAAAAGGGAGATCCATAACATAGTTTTTCCAGTGCAATAAAGTTACATAGTGTTTATTTTTCGTGAATAAAGGGGTATTTCCATGGGTTTGCCTTGGTATCGTGTTCATACCGTCGTATTGAATGATCCCGGTCGTTTGCTGTCTGTCCATATAATGCATACAGCGTTGGTTGCTGGTTGGGCTGGTTCGATGGCTCTATATGAATTAGCAGTTTTTGATCCCTCTGACCCCGTTCTTGATCCGATGTGGAGACAAGGTATGTTCGTTATACCGTTCATGACTCGTTTAGGAATAACCAATTCGTGGGGTGGTTGGAATATCACAGGAGTAACTATAAGCAATCCGGGTATTTGGAGTTATGAAGGGGTGGCTGGGGCGCATATTGTGTTTTCTGGCTTGTGTTTCTTAGCAGCTATTTGGCATTGGGTGTATTGGGATCTAGAAATATTTTTTGATGAGCGTACAGGAAAACCATCTTTGGATTTGCCCAAGATCTTTGGAATTCATTTATTTCTCTCAGGGGTAGCTTGCTTTGGGTTTGGCGCTTTTCATGTAACCGGATTGTATGGTCCTGGAATATGGGTCTCCGATCCTTATGGATTAACTGGAAAGGTACAACCAGTAAGTCCAGCATGGGGTGTGGAAGGTTTTGATCCCTTTGTTCCGGGAGGAATAGCTTCTCATCATATTGCAGCGGGTACATTGGGCATATTGGCGGGCCTATTTCATCTTAGCGTCCGTCCGCCCCAACGTTTATACAAAGGATTACGTATGGGAAATATTGAAACTGTCCTTTCCAGTAGTATCGCTGCTGTCTTTTTTGCAGCGTTTGTTGTTGCTGGAACTATGTGGTATGGTTCAGCAACTACCCCGATTGAATTATTTGGTCCCACTCGTTATCAATGGGATCAAGGATACTTCCAGCAAGAAATATATCGAAGAGTTAGTGCCGGGCTAGACGAAAATAAAAATTTATCCGAAGCTTGGTCTAAAATTCCCGAAAAATTAACTTTTTATGATTACATTGGCAATAATCCTGCAAAAGGTGGATTGTTCAGAGCAGGTTCGATGGACAACGGGGATGGAATAGCTGTTGGATGGTTAGGACATCCTATCTTTAGAGATAAAGAAGGGCGTGAACTTTTTGTACGCCGTATGCCTACTTTTTTTGAAACATTTCCAGTTGTTTTGGTAGACGGAGATGGGATTGTTAGAGCCGATGTTCCTTTTCGAAGGGCAGAGTCGAAGTATAGTGTCGAACAAGTAGGTGTAACTGTTGAGTTCTATGGTGGTGAACTAAATGGAGTCAGTTATAGTGATCCTGCTACTGTCAAAAAATATGCTAGACGTGCTCAATTAGGCGAAATTTTTGAATTAGATCGTGCTACTTTGAAATCCGATGGTGTTTTTCGTAGTAGTCCAAGGGGTTGGTTTACTTTTGGACATGCTTCGTTCGCTCTGCTCTTTTTCTTCGGACACATTTGGCATGGTGCTCGAACTTTGTTCAGGGATGTTTTTGCTGGGATTGATCCAGATTTAGATGCTCAAGTGGAATTTGGAGCATTCCAAAAACTCGGAGATCCAACTACAAAAAGACAAGTAGTCTGATACAATATTTGATCTCTTAGTTTTCGCCTCTATTTTATTTTTGTAATTTTCCATAGGGTATGTAGATATCTTAATTTGAATCGCCACCTTTTCTTTGAATTTTGGTCTTTTTTTATCCGGGAGACGCTCCAAAATAAACAGGTATGAAAGCTATAATTGTAAACCACAATTGAATTTATGGAAGCATTGGTTTATACATTCCTTTTAGTCTCAACTTTAGGAATAATTTTTTTCGCTATTTTTTTTCGAGAACCGCCGAAAATTCAAACTAAAAAGGTCAAATGATTTTTTGATATCTTAATTGAAATAAAGAGGTAAAGAGCCTCCCAATATTGGGAGGCTCTTTTAGTCCCCGTGTTCCTCGAATGGATCTCTTAGTTGTTGAGAGGGTTGCCCAAAAGCAGTATATAAAGCATACCCAGTAAAACTTACAAGTAAACCAGATATAGAGATGGCGACTAGGGTTGCTGTTTCCATTATTATATGATTTCAAGACCACAGTGGATCTATGATAAGATCATTTATTTACAACGGAATGGTATACAAAGTCAACAGATCTCAATTAATACAAATAGGATTCAATTTATGGCTACACAAAGCGTGGAGGGTGGTTCTCGATCTGGTCCAAGACGAACTGTTGTAGGGGATTTATTGAAACCATTGAATTCCGAATATGGTAAAGTAGCTCCGGGATGGGGAACCACTCCTATAATGGGTATCGCAATGGCTCTATTTGCAGTATTCCTATCTATTATTTTGGAGATTTATAATTCTTCCATTTTACTAGATGGAATTTCAATGAATTAGATTTATAAGAAACAATAAGGCCTAGCTTTTGAATACAAAATGAAGCATTTTTCTCTCGGATTTTTTATTCTAGTCTATTTTCAGAGTTCGATCGTGAAATTTATTTATTTCTGTATTTCTGGAATATGAGTGTGCGACTTGTTAGAATTGATCCTATATGATAGTACAGAGAGTGGATCTGTCATCTTAATAGAGATGCTTTTATACCTCGTCAGGTATTTATTATAGTATCTGTAGCACGGAAT